CGTATAAATGAAATAATGGATTACTTTTTTCTGATATTTCAAATATTTCAAAAAACTCCATTACACTTTTTTCTTGATGGTTTTTTGAAAAAGTAACTTCATTAATTGATTCAAAAGATTTCTTTCTCGATAGTATCTATCAATACTTTCAAAAGTTATAAGAAAAAAGAAATTACTCGATTTCCTTTTCCTGGATGTCATATACTATTCTATATATGATATGTCGATCTCTTATCATACCAATTGTTCTATACTAATAGAATCTTAGTCCATCTAGGTAAGTATCTCAGCAAAATAGAAACTTTTTTTGTTTAGAAATTGAGGAAGTTCTAGTTGCTCAAGTCCTTTTCTTTTTTGTTTGTCCACTCCCTTTCGATTTTATACCTCTAAATTGGATTTAGTACGTATAAAATCGAAAGGAGAAGTTATTATAAACCTGAAAAAAAAAAATAGGAACTAAGAATAGGAATATTAAACGAATGGGATCAAGAATCATTCTAGAATACCTTGTTCCCCCCATTTAGCCCTTCTTTTTCCGCTTATTTATCTTAGTATCTAGTCGAATTGGATTCTATTAGAATAGAAAAAAAGCTATTGATAGATGCTATGACAGTGAAATCTGACAGCTCTGACAGTTAAATCTGACAATAGTGACATAAAACCACATCGCTACAATTTCGATTAAAAAAGCAAAAGAGGGAATAAAATCAAATAGTCTTCTTACCAATATACATACTATGACTAAAAATGTGGTACCAATAATTTCCAAAAGCTAAAAAGCTAGCATAAAAAGAATAGAAACAAAAGAAATTTTTCACCCTTTTTTTTTCATACATAATTGCAAAAACAAAAAGGGGTTCTTTTGAAGAACTTGATGTTGATAAATCCACAGATCTAGAAATTCATTTCGGACAATTGAACCTTCTCAAACTGTTTCTTTTTAAGAACCAAAAAGATTTGTGCCAAAATAACAGATGCTAAGAAAAACAAAAGGCCTTGGACCCGTAATGGGTCTTGAAGTACTATTTCCGCGTCTCCCTGACCAAATCCACCAACATTAGGATTACTCGTTAATGGTTGGTCAAGTTTTATGGATTCGCCTTCTGAAACAAGAAGTTCTGGTCCGGGAGGTATAATGTCAATTACTTGACGGTCCTCTGACGCATCCGTTATGGTTATTTGGTAACCTCCTTTTTCTTTTCGTATGATTTTGCTTATTATACCCGCTGATGTAGCATTATAAACCGTATTGTTACTCTTGCTCCCGTCGGGATAAATTTGACCCCTTCCTCTGTTTCCACCTACGTATATGGGATACTTTAAGAAGTGGACATCTTTCTTAGTAGTGGGGTCCGGAGAAAGAATAGGAAAAGTGATTTCACTATATTTCTGACCAGAAACAGGGCCTATCACAAGAATATTTTTTTTATTGGGGTGATAACTCTGAAAAGACAGATTACCTATCTTTTCTTTCATCTCTGGCGAAATACGATCGGGAGGGGCTAATTCAAACCCCTCGGGTAAAATAAGAACAGCTCCTACATTCAAAGCTCCTTTTTTACCATTAGCAAGAACTTGTTTCAGTTTCATATCATAAGGAATTCGAACAACTGCTTCAAATACAGTATCCGGGAGTACCGCTTGTGGAACCTCAATATCCACGGGTTTATTAGCTAAATGACAATTGGCACATACAATACGGCCAGTTGCTTCGCGTGGATTTTCATAACCTTGCTGTGCAAAAATGGGATATGCATTTGAAATGGAGGCCCCAGTTATTATATATATCATGATCGATACAGAAATGGAACGAGTAATCTCTTCCCTTATCCAAGAGAATGCCTTTCTAATTTGCATGGTCCAATCGTTGATTCCGAAAATGGCTAAATTTCTACAATAAAATTAGGTAAGTCGCTAGTATAGCTCCCTATCCATGATGCTGCTATTTAATGAATTTTTTTTTTTAATATATAGGAAGAGTTCGACGGATGTATAGAAAAAGTGTAAGTATCTAAAAAAAAAGTAAGATTTTGAATGAAAAAAAGTAAGATTTTGAATGTTTTGCTTGTGTACAAAATAACAAAAATTCGAATTCAATCCATGGATCATTTTTTAGTCATTCATTGAATGATAAATCACTACGAGTGATGGAGATACACGATTTAAATAACGGAAAATCCAATATTTAAAAATTGTATCAATAATGACTGGGAAAGTGGAAACAAGGCCAGATATAATTTGATCGTTATGAGCAAATCCAAAATCTTTGTAGACAGAGCCAATCATTAGTTCCCAACCGTGTGGTGAGTGGAATCCTATACATAAATCGGTTAATAAAAGAATAGAGAAAGCTTTTATTGTGTCGCTTAAGTTATATAGGAATTCTTGAACACAAGAATTTAGAATAATAAGTTCTTCATTACCTACAATAGAATAACCACTTAGAATAACGAAAGAGATTATATTTGTCGAGAAGTGTAAAATCGTATGGATACGATCCTCATTGTGCATCTTGATCAACTGGATCGTTTCTTTTTGAATTCCGGTACGAAATCTTTGAAAATGTGTTTCCGGGTATTCTTTTATCATTTCGTCTAACAAGAAAAGTTCCTCTAATTCTAGGAATTTTTCTAGAATACTCTTTTCTTGAATATCATTTAAAAAAGTTTCGGATTTACTAGTATTCCACCAATGAATAACCCAAGATTCCAGACTTTTATTAAATGAAAAAGAGATCGACCAGGGCAAAAATATGATAGATGTAAGATATAGAAGGGGAATGAATGCTTGTTTTTTTTTCATTTTTTCGTCTGTGAATTTTAATGAACCCACCTCATTCGTCGACTTTATACGATCCTAATATTTCTTTCAAGTATCAAAGGTGTATTACAAGACTTCGAACCTATGAATCTATTCTCCTTTTTATTTGTGAGTCAGTGGTTAGTTCTTGAATTTCAAAAGAATACAGAAATAACCCAAGAAAAATGACACGAATGAAGAAAAAAATCTTATTTTTACATATCTCAATTGCTCAAATTCGAAGCAACTCCCTCTTTTCGATGAATGCCCCAAGAGCCGCTTCAAATTCGAATTTCGACATGAAAGAATTCCTTTCTATCAAAATCGAAAATATTTTTTAAAAAAAAAAGAAAGAGGACTCTTGGATTTTTCCCTCCTGCTAAAAAAGTTCATTCTTAAGTTCATTTCAAAATACTTCAATTGGTACACGCAAGAAATAGGCCAATTCCGCCGCCTTTTTCTCAATTTCTCGCGGAGTCAAATTATCATCAGTACGAGTCAAAGGAATGGGTCCCTGGCCTCTGATTTCCATATAAAGGACACGCCGAGCATAAATACCCTCTTTAACTTCTATTCGGATAGACTGAATATCTTTCATAAGGAATCGTAGGAAGATGCGACGGTTTTTTCCAGGAAATCCCCAACGAAAAATACAGACTATTCCTTCTTTTCTGTCGAATCGATCATAACCACTACCTACATTCCACGAAATTGTGCACCACAAATAAGAACTAATAAATAGACCTGCGATCCCATAGAAAGACATCACGATCCCTTGTGGAAAAAAAATTATTTGTTGAGACGGAAATAAAGATATCAAATTTCTACCAAGATAACTGGAAATTCCAACCAAGAAAAATCCCAATGAACCCCCAAAAAGTATAAAGGCCCAGCAGAAATTACTTGTTTTTCGAGACCCCACTATAAGTTCTAGCCATATATGTTCTGATCGCCAACTCATACTAGATTCAGTTGCATTTTATTGGAAGTGGGAGACTAGCCCAAATAAATTTGACTTTCTTTTTTTTTTTTGTTTCGGAAGTAACTTTCATCAACTCGCACTATTCGGATGTGAATCTTCAGGAGAAACTGATTGAATTTGTTAGATCTAAAATAATAGGAGACCGCCCCCCCTTTTTTTTTTTTTATTTTCTATTATATGATAGCCTACCCATAGTTCATTTATTCCTTTGTTTACATATTTCCATTTACGCCCGCATAAGAACCATGTTTCAAGGAATCCGCAACTTAACCTTATACCATATTATACTAAATGGGTATCTGTCTTATGATCCAAGTCTAAGTCTTGAAAAAAAAAAAATAGATAAAAATTCTCTCCATCGGATCTAAAAAATCTTGTTTTTTTGAATATGAAGAAATAAAGAAGACATTGCAATTGCCGGAAATACTAAGCCTACTAAAGGCACAAGAATAGGGGGTAAGTTGTTGAGAATTGTCATAAAATGGGGCACCTCAATTTAATATTTGTACCTGTTATTTATATTTATTATATTTATTGTTCTATTCTTTATAATTCATATATACTAAGTATATCTAAGTGAGGATATAGAATAAAGTCCAAGGAGAGGAGTGTCAAACTAACTAAATGGACTTATTCATTTTTTCTCCTTTCTCCATCATATATGTATGATAATCTACTTCTTTGTTATTCTTCAAATCTTTAAATAAAGAATAAAATAAAGAATTTCTTCTCTTTAGAAATGTTCGAAAAAGAAAAATTCGTTATTCGTTATAATCCAATCTAGCAATAGGGATTTTGAGTACAAAAGGGGATTCTCAGGGGATATATAGAAATAGACAAGATTCTGTTTTTTCTATACTTTTTCTATACATAGTTAACAAAAAAAATAATTAACAAAACAAAAGAAGAAAAAATTCTCGTTTTATTTCTTTTTTTATTTACTTTACCCAATTTCAATTGGAATTTCGCGGAAGAAGGAATTCGCCCTTTTATCCTTATCGGGAATATTGGTAAAAAAAATTATCTGCATGATTCTTTCTACAAATTACTCTTATTATGTTACCAAAAAAAAATACATTTTTCAGTTTTCCTTTGATTCCGATAAATACTTGTTCGCTAGAAAAAAAATAAAACGAAAAAAAAATTGTGAACTAATTTAATTAACTAATTTCTAATTAACTGAAGGCTCTACTTGATTTGTGATTCAAAGGAAAGAAAG